TCTCTTGTCTCCTACTATTGGAGATCCCATTTCCGTACCGACTCAAGATATGCTTATTGGACTCTATGTATTAACGAGCGGGAATCGTCGAGGTATTTGTGCAAATAGGTATCATCCATGTAATCGAAGAAATTATCAAGATGAAAGAATTGACGATAATAGCTATAAGTATACGAAAGAACCCTTTTTTTGTAATTCCTATGATGCAATTGGGGCTTATCGGCAGAAAAGAATCAATTTAGATAGTCCTTTGTGGCTCCGGTGGCGATTAGATCAACGCGTTATTGCTTCAAGGGAAGCTCCCATCGAAGTTCACTATGAATCTTTGGGTACCTATCATGAGATTTATGGACATTATCTAATAGTACGAAGTGTAAAAAAAGAAATTCTTTCTATATACATTCGAACCACCGTTGGCCATATTTCTCTTTATCGAGAAATCGAAGAAGCTATACAAGGGTTTTGTCGGGCCTGCTCATATGGTACCTAATCATATGGTGTCTAAACTAAGTAATTCTATGACACCTTGGGCCTTTCCGGTTCAAGTATGACCACCATTGCTGACCTTTCTACGTGAATCAAGATCGAGAAAAGGAAGTTTTCCAATCATTGACTCAAATCCATTGTCGAATCCTACTCAGCGGAATACGGAGGTACTTATGGCAGAACGGGCGAGTCTGGTCTTTCACAATAAAATGATAGATGGAACTGCCATTAAACGACTTATTAGCAGGTTAATAGATCACTTCGGAATGGCATATACATCACACATCCTGGATCAAGTAAAGACCCTGGGTTTCCAGCAAGCCACTGCTACATCTATTTCATTAGGCATTGATGATCTTTTAACGATACCTTCTAAGCGATGGCTAGTCCAAGATGCTGAACAACAAAGTTTTATTTTGGAAAAACACCATCATTATGGGAATGTACACGCGATAGAAAAACTACGTCAATCCATTGAGATATGGTATGCTACAAGTGAATATTTGCGACAAGAAATGAATCCTAATTTTAGGATGACCGATCCCTTTAATCCAGCCCATATAATGTCTTTTTCGGGAGCTAGAGGAAATGCATCTCAAGTACACCAATTGGTGGGTATGAGAGGATTAATGTCTGATCCCCAAGGTCAAATGATTGATTTACCCATTCAAAGCAATTTACGCGAAGGACTTTCTTTAACAGAATATATAATTTCTTGCTATGGAGCCCGCAAGGGAGTTGTAGATACCGCTGTACGAACATCAGATGCTGGATATCTTACGCGCAGACTTGTTGAAGTAGTTCAACACATTGTTGTACGTAGAACAGATTGTGGCACCATCCGAGGAATTTCTGTGAGTCCTCAAAATCAAAATAGGATGCTGTCGGAAAGGGTTTTTAGCCAAACATTAATTGGTCGTGTATTAGCAGACGATATATATATGGGTCCGCGATGCATCGCCATTAGAAATCAAGATATTGGGATTGGACTTGTCAATCGACTCATAACCTTTCGAGCACAAGCAATATCTATTCGAACCCCCTTTACTTGTAGGAGTACATCTTGGATCTGTCGATTATGCTATGGTCGGAGTCCGACTCATGGTGACCTGGTTGAATTGGGGGAAGCCGTAGGTATTATTTCGGGTCAATCTATTGGAGAACCGGGGACTCAACTAACATTAAGGACTTTTCATACCGGTGGCGTATTTACAGGGGGCACTGCAGAACATGTACGAGCCCCTTCTAATGGTAAAATAAAATTCAACGAGGATTTGGTTCATCCCACGCGCACACGTCACGGGCATCCTGCTTTTCTATGTTCGATAGATTTGGATATAATTATTGAGAGTGAAGATATTATGCATAATGTGACTATTCCACCAAAAAGTTTTCTTTTAGTTCAAAACGATCAATATGTCGAATCAGAACAAGTGATTGCTGAGATTCAGGCGGGAGCATACACTTTGAATTTTAAAGAGAGGGTTCGAAAACATATCTATTCTGATTCAGAGGGAGAAATGCACTGGAGTACTGATGTGTACCATGCACCCGAATTTACATATAGTAATGTACACCTCTTGCCAAAAACAAGTCATTTATGGATATTATCGGGGGGTTCATGCAGATCTAGTGTAGTTTCTTTTTCACTCTACAAGGATCAAGATCAAATGAATATTCATTCTCTTTCTGTCGAACGAAGAGAGATTTCTAGCCTCTCGCTCTCGGTGAATAATGATCAAGTGAGACACAAATTATTTAGTTCTGATTTTTCTGCTAAAAAAGAAGGTGGAATTCTTGAGATATCTGATTATTCGGGATTTAAGAGAATCATAGGTACTGGTCATTGTAATCTCATACATCCTGCAATTCTCCACGCGAATTCGGATTTATTGGCAAAAAGGCAAAGAAATCGATTTCTTATTCCATTTCACTCGATTCAAGAACAAGAGAAAGAGCTAATGCCCCATTCAGGGATCTCGATTGAAATACCCATAGGGGGTATTTTCCGTAGAAATAGTATTCTTGCTTATTTCGACGATCCTCGATACAGAAGAAAGAGTTCCGGAATTACTAAATATGGGACTCTGGGGGCGCATTCAATCGTCAAAAAAGAGGACTTGATTGAGTATCGAGGACTCAAAAAAATTAAGCCAAAATACCAAATGCAAATAGATCGCCTTTTTTTCATTCCCGAGGAAGTGCATATTTTTCCCGAATCTTCTTACCTAATGGTACGGAATAATAGTATCATTGGAGTAGATACACGAATCACTTTAAATATAAGAAGCCGAGTGGGCGGATTGGTGCGAATGGAGAGAAAAAAAGGGGGGATTGAACTCAAAATATTTTCGGGAGATATCCATTTTCCCGGAGAGATAGATAAGATATCCCGACACAGTGGCATCTTGATACCGCCAGAAAGGGAAAAAAAAAAACTTAAGGAATCCACTAAGGAATCAAAAAAATTGAAAAAATGGATCTATGTTCAACGGATCACACCTATCAAGAAAAAGTATTTTGTTTTGGTTCGACCCGTAGTCACCTATGAAATAGCGGATGGTATAAATTTAGCAACACTCTTCCCCCAGGATCCGCTGCGGGAAAAGGATAATATGAAATTTCGAGTTGTCAATTATGTCCTTTATGGGAAGGGCAAAGCTACTCGGGGAATTCCTGATACAAGTATTCAATTAGTTCGGACGTGTTTTGTGTTGAATTGGGACCAAGACAAAAAAAGTTCTTCCGTCGAAGAGGTTTGTGCTTCCTTTGTTGAAGTACGTACAAATGGTCTGATTCGCGATTTCTTAAGAATCAACTTAGTGAAATCCCAAATTTCATATATCAGAAAAAGGAATCATCCTTCAGGTTCAGGATTGATCTCTGATAATGGTTCCGTTCGCACCAATAGCAATCCGTTTTATTCCGTTTTTGGCAAGGCGGGGGTTGAAAAATCACTTAGCCAAAATCAAGGAACTATTCGTACGTTGTTGAATAGAAATAAGGAATGCCAATCTTTGAGAATTTTGTCATCATCTAATTATTTTCGAATGGGTCCAGTGAACGATGTAAAATATCACAATGTGATAAAACAATCAATTCCAACTCAAAAAGATTCTCTAACCCCAATTAGGAATTCGTTGGGACCTTTAGGAACAGTCCTTCAAATTGCGAATTTTTATTCATTTTACTATTTAATAACTCATAATCATCTCTCGGTAACTAAATATTTGAAACTTGACAATTTAAAACAGCCTTGTCAAATACTTAAATATTATTTAATGGATGAAAACGGGGAAATTTCGAATCCTGATACAGACAGTAAGATCATTTTGAATCCATTTAATTTGAATTGGTATTTTCTCCATCATAATTATTGTAAGGAAATGTCCCCGAGAATTAGTCTTGGGCAGTTTCTTTGTGAAAATGTATGTATAACCAAAAACGGACCACACCTAAAATCTGGTCAAGTTTTAATTGTTCAAGTCAACTCTGTAGTAATACGATCAGCTAAGCCTTATTTGGCTACTCCTGGAGCAACTGTTCATGGGCATTATGGAGAAATCCTTTACGAAGGGGATACATTAGTTACATTTATATATGAAAAATCGAGATCTGGTGATATAACGCAGGGTCTTCCAAAAGTAGAACAAGTGTTAGAAGTGCGTTCGCTTGATTCAATATCGATGAACCTAGAAAAGAGAGTTGAGGGTTGGAACGCGCGTATAACAAGAATTCTTGGGATTCCCTGGGGATTCTTGATTGGTGCTGAGCTAACTATAGTGCAAAGTCGTATCTCTTTGGTTAATAAGATCCAAAAGGTTTATCGATCGCAGGGGGTGCAGATCCATAATAGGCATCTAGAAATTATTGTACGTCAAATAACATCAAAAGTCTTGGTTTCAGAAGATGGAATGTCTAATATTTTTTTACCCGGCGAACTGATTGGATTGTTACGAGCGGAACGAACGGGGCGCGCTTTGGAAGAAGTGATCTGTTATCGAGCTATCTTATTGGGAATAACGAGAGCATCTCTGAATACTCAAAGTTTTATATCCGAAGCAAGTTTTCAAGAAACCACGCGAGTTTTAGCAAAAGCAGCTCTCCGAGGTCGTATCGATTGGTTGAAAGGCTTGAAGGAAAACGTTGTTCTGGGGGGGATAATACCCGTTGGTACCGGATTCAAAGGATTAGTGCACTGTTCAAGGCAGCATAACACCATTCTTTTGGAAAGACAAAAAGGGAATTTATTCGGGGGGGAAATGAGAGATATTTTCTTACACCACAGAGAATTATTTGACTCTTGCATTTCAACGACTTTCCATGATACATCAGAGCAATTGCTTAGAGGGTTTAATGAGTCCTAGGAGCGGATTCTTTTAACTATTTGTGATCATTTGATTTCTTAATGGTAAGAAAAAAAAAGATAATAATGAATAGAAAGTAATGAATGGCCTGGATCGTGTATCAATTATCAATGGTCAATCTCTGGTAGAAGAGAAGGTTCCCTCGGAACAATTCTTTATTTCAGGGCGCCTCGTCTCTTTTTTTTTTTTTTTAAGAGGAAGTGGGGGAGAAATGGCAAGAAGATATTGGGACATCCATTTGGAAGAGATGCTGGAAGCAGGAATCCATTTTGGTCATGGTACTCGGAAATGGAATCCTAGAATGGCACCTTATATATCTGCAAAACACAAAGGTATTCATATTACAAATCTGACTCGAACTGCTCGTTTTTTATCAGAAGCTTGTGATTTAGTTTTTGATGCAGCAAGTAGGGGAAAACAATTCTTAATTGTTGGTACTAAAAATAAAGCAGCTGATTCAGTCGCGCGAGCTGCAATAAGGGCTCGGTGTCATTATGTTAATAAAAAATGGCTCGGTGGTATGTTAACGAATTGGTCCACTACAGAAACAAGACTTCACAAGTTCAGGGATTTGAAAACGGAACAAAAAAAGGGGAGACTCGACAGTCTTCCAAAAAGGGATGCCGCTATTTTGAAGAGACAATTATCACGCCTGCAAACGTATCTGGGCGGGATTAAATATATTACGAGGGTACCCGATATTGTAATCATCGTCGATCAGCACGAAGAATATACGGCTCTTCGAGAATGTATCACTTTGGGAATTCCAACAATTTGTTTAATCGATACAAATTGTGACCCCGATCTCGCAGATATTTCGATTCCAGCAAACGATGACGCTATAGCTTCAATCCGATTAATTCTTAACAAATTAGTATTCGCAATTTGTGAGGGTCGCTCTAGCTATATACGAAATCGTTGATTAATAATAAGATAAATCAATTTTTTTGGTAACTCCATGGATTTATGGCTGGGGTACTATTCCTGAATCGCACAAAAAAAAAGAGACAAAAACTGGTGGATATTATGTAATTAGCAGATATTCAAAATCTACAATTCAAGTAGACAAGTCGAAAAGAAGATGGTTGAATCAAAATAATTCCTTTTAAATTTCTATTTCGGTCAGAGGGCAATATGAATGTTCTATCATGTTCCATCAACACACTAAAGGGGTTATACGATATATCCGGTGTGGAAGTAGGCCAACATTTCTATTGGCAAATAGGCGGGTTCCAAGTCCATGCTCAAGTACTTATTACTTCTTGGGTTGTAATTGCTATCTTATTAGGTTCAGCCTTTATAGCCGTTCGGAATCCACAAACCGTTCCGACTGCCAGTCAAAATTTCTTCGAATATGTCCTTGAATTCATTCGAGACGTGAGCAAAACTCAGATTGGAGAAGAATACGGCCCATGGGTTCCCTTTATTGGAACTATGTTTCTTTTTATTTTTGTTTCGAATTGGTCTGGTGCTCTTTTACCTTGGAAAATCATAGAGTTACCTCATGGGGAGTTAGCCGCACCTACGAATGATATAAATACTACCGTTGCTTTAGCTTTGCTCACGTCAGTAGCATACTTCTATGCGGGTCTTTCCAAAAAGGGATTAGGTTATTTCAGTAAATACATTCAACCGACTCCAATTCTGTTACCCATTAACATTTTAGAAGATTTCACAAAACCCTTATCACTTAGTTTTCGACTTTTCGGCAATATATTAGCCGATGAATTAGTAGTTGTTGTTCTTGTTTCTTTAGTCCCTTTAGTGGTTCCTATACCTGTCATGTTCCTTGGATTATTTACAAGCGGTATTCAAGCTCTTATTTTTGCAACTTTAGCTGCGGCTTATATAGGCGAATCTATGGAGGGACATCATTGACTCGTTTTCGAAATTGTCTTTTTTTGTAGCTTAGAACAAGGCAATGTATGCGTAATTCAAGATAATCGACTTAGGAAACATCCATATCCAACCATAAATCTTACAAATACAGAATATACGACCAAGAGTCGTATAAAAAAAATTATGAAATTGGGGAATTTTAGGAAAGAGATCGAAAGGATCTTTTTCCTAAAATTCCTCTTTGGCCTTATTATATCATCCCCCCCCCGCCAATTAATATTTTCTTTATATTGTTTTGTTCATTATTTGTTCATTCAATTCCAATAGCAAATACCAAGAGTGATAATTTGAATAAAAATTCTTAGAGTATCACAGGCGGGTGATTAAAAAAAAGAAAAGAAAGATGCTTTCTAAAATGATTCCCTTTTTAGTTGATTTTAGTCAATTCTTCAATTCAACGATTGACCAAAAGAAAATATTAATATAATAAATAATAAATTGCATGACCGTACCTCAATCAAATACTGATATTGAGTTCTATGCAATGATTCGCCTCAATGAATTCGTCTATTTCGAGTGTAGCCATGTTGGATAATGATAAATAAAAGGAATAGAAAAAAATTCCTAAAAAAAGAGATTCATAAAAAATGGGGTGATTAGGCGAGGGGGACATAATTAGGTATATGGAATCAAATGCCAACTCTTGTGGGTTTTTTGAAAAGGGGTTCTAGAATACGATTGACTTAAAGATACGAATACTTTGAATCTAAGATATGAATAGTTGGTTTACGTTCTGGAAGAAAGACATGTATATGGGATATTAGATATTGCTAGTTATATATGAACTAAAGATACATCTAATCCACCCTACTCTTGCGACTATTGTGAATTTCGATAGGGATTCCAATAGAAATTATTCGATTTCGTCTTTGCTTTGACTGGGAATTGAATCAATAAAAATAAAGAGATGAAATAAAGTAAAGAAAACGAACGAAGAATTCAAAAAAAGGTCCCGAAAAAAGAAATGGAAGAACAAAAGTCGTATGGATTCATAAAAATCCTGTGTTGTGCCCGTGGATCGGAACTAAAAAAGAGATATCGAAATAGTTTTGATGGTTCAATAATAATATTATTATTACTCCAATTCGGAGTTCTTAGTTACTTCGGCTGGGTGAATCCCAGTGACGGAATAATTAAGTCATAATTCATTGGACGATTGTATCATTAACGATTTCTTTAGTTTTTGTTTTTCTTTATTTTCATTTTAGTGCGAGGAACTTATCATGAATCCACTGATTTCTGCCGCTTCCGTTATTGCCGCTGGGTTGGCTGTTGGGCTTGCTTCTATTGGACCTGGAGTTGGTCAAGGTACTGCTGCGGGCCAAGCAGTAGAGGGGATTGCGAGACAACCCGAGGCGGAGGGAAAAATACGAGGTACTTTATTGCTTAGTCTGGCTTTTATGGAAGCTTTAACAATTTATGGACTGGTTGTAGCATTAGCGCTTTTATTTGCTAATCCTTTTGTTTAATCCTATAAATAGGAAAGGAAATTGACTTATTTTTTTTTCTCTTATTGATTATATCTGCGCTTCGGGCTTTTTCGAATTCTATCAAGATTTAACTCCTACAATTGGAAGGACTTATTTGAGGATGAGGAATTAAAATAAGCATACCAATTCGCTTTTTTCTTTCCCTTTCTTAGTCTAAAGTAAGGAAAACCCTCTTTTTAAGAGATGTTGCAACAAACGAGGGGTTTTGCAATTGACAGAAGTCCCGGTCCCTAATACTAAATAGTATCCTTCTTAGTGGGAATCCCCAATTGCCAATTCAAAGAAAGGATTTCAAAATCGAATTTTTGACTCTGTGTCGAAATAGGTAAATTACTAATTTTTTTTTTTTAGTCTATCTAAAAGAGGAGATCATATGAAAAATGTAACCGATTCTTTCGTTTCTTTGGTTCACTGGCCATTCGCCGGGAGTTTCGGGTTTAATACCGATATTTTAGCAACAAATCCAATAAATCTAAGTGTAGTGCTTGGTGTATTGATCTTTTTTGGAAAGGGAGTGTGTGCGAGTTGTTTATTTCAAGAATAGGCTGGACCCAACCAGCTGCACTTTTTTTTTCGTTATAACTAAGGACCAAAGGGAAAAGGGTGCATGATTCCGCGAATTACTTCTGAATCAATTTCAAATCATATTTAAGAACCATAGCATTTCGTGATTTGTTGGTAAATCTATTTTGATTCTCTATGAATCAAACCAATAATGTGGGACCATTAACATGGTTAAAGCTAAAGTTTGAATTGAAGTCCAGACAAAGCACGGTACTCTTTCTACTACTATGTTTTACTATAGAATAGAAATATTTTCAAAAGGAATAATTAAATAATTAATAATAATTGGAATTTTTTTTTCGATATAAAACACTCATGTTGATAAAAAGATTTGAGCCTTTTAGTGGTATTGGAAATTTGATTGGAAAATATTGGAAAAATAGGTATTTCAAACAACCCCTTTTTATGCTGAATCGATGACCTATGTATAAAGTAAGAAGAATTCTTTGGATTTGAAGAAAAAAAGAAACAACTTTGCTGACAATTATCTATTTTGATTTGGTCAGAAGAGTCCTCCGAATATTCCGGTCTTGGATTAGGGATCAGTCGCAAGATTCATTTTGGAATATGAATAGAGAAGAGAGAGAGGATAGGCTCATTACATTAAAAAAAGATATGGGAACCCCCCCCATACATAAGTAGTTGACGTAATTGAGTGTGAGAGCCAAATGAATCGAAAATTTCATGTTTGGTTCGGGAAGGGATCATGGAAGTTTTGAGATGAATGGAAAGATAATCTACTTTCATTAAGTGATTTATTAGATAATCGCAAACTGAGGATCTTGAATAGTATTCGAAATTCAGAAGAACTGCAGGGTGGGGCCGTTGAACGGCTGGAAAAAGCCCGGGCCCGGTTACGGAAAGTCGAAATAGAAGCAGATCAGTTTCGAGTGAACGGATACTCTGAGATAGAACGAGAAAAATTCAATTTGATTAATTCAACTTCTAAGACTTTGGACCAATTAGAAAATTACAAAAATGAAACCATTCATTTTGAACAACAAAGAGCAATTAATCAAGTCCGACAACGGGTTTTCCAACAAGCTTTACAAGGAGCGCTCGGAACTCTGAATAGTTCTTTGAACATGAACAAGGAGTTACATTTACGTACCATTAGTGCCAATATTGGCATGTTTGGGGCGATGAAAGAAATAACTGATTAGTCCTTTTACTGTAGGCAAATTCTTTTTTTTG